GATAGTATCTATCGATACTTTCTAAGTTAGAAGAAGGAAGGAATCGCTCGATTTCGTTTTCCTGAATGACACAATTCCACTACATACTTCTTTCAATCCGATATTATCCAAATTCTTTCTAATAGACCCTTATTCTATCTATTTATTCTATCTATTTAGCATCTCATCAAAGTTGAAATTGATAAATTCATTGAATAAGTTCTATTTTTCTCAATAAATTGATTTTTATCTATTTTTTTTGTTTGTTCGCTACTTTATATATATGTATATATATGTCAAAAATAGAAAAGGACTCTAAAAAGCGAAACCGGAAAAAATCGAAACTAAGAATTGGAATCTTTGACGAAGACGAATGAGATCCAAAACCATTATTATGTCGACACAAGAAAGGAATGTGGAAAATTCCTTTCTTGTGTCGAAGACTAAGAGGACGGAGAATCCTTTGCTTTAGATTCTCCAGCTCCTTATCTTATGTTTAGTATATTCTATAACATTCAAATCTGAGACAATAGCGACATAGTCACGTCACGCTACTCCAAATTGCCAAGAAGAATTTGATTCTTTTTACGAACTTCAATTAATATTGGTAAATCTTCGCTTCGAATCTAGAAATTCATTTCAGACAACTGAACCTTCTCAAACTGTTTCTTCTTAAGAACCAAAAAAATTTGTGCCAAGATAACAGATGCAAAGAAGAATAAAAGTCCTTGGACACGTAATGGATCTTGAAGTACTATTTCTGCATCCCCTTGACCAAACCCACCCACATTAGGATTACTCGTTAATGGCTGATCAAGTTTGATGGATTCGCCCTCTGAAACAAGAAGTTCTGGTCCTGGGGGGATAATATCAACCACTTGACGTCCATCCGACGTATCCATTATGGTTATTTCGTACCCTCCTTTTTCTTTTCGTATGATTTTACTTATTATACCAGCCGCTGTAGCGTTATAAACTGTATTGTTACTCTTGCTCCCGTCGGGATAAATCTGACCCCTTCCTCTGTTCCCACCTACATATATGGGGTATTTTAAGAAGTGAACATCTTTATTAGTAGAAGGGTCCGGGGAGAGAATAGGAAAGGTAATTTCACTATATTTCTGACCCGGAACAGGACCTATAACAAGAATATTTTTTTGAGTGGGGCGGTAGCTTTGAAAATACAGATTGCCTATCTTTTCTTTCAGCTCGGGCGAAATACGATCGGGGGGGGCTAATTCAAACCCCTCGGGTAAAATAAGAACAGCTCCCACGTTCAACCCCCCTTTTTTACCATTAGCAAGAACTTGTTTTACTTGCATATCATAAGGAATTCGAACAACTGCTTCAAATACAGTATCAGGAAGTACCGCTTGTGGAACCTCAATATCCACGGGCTTATTAGCTAAATGGCAATTAGCACATACAATACGTCCGGTCGCTTCTCGTGGATTTTCATAACCCTGCTGTGCAAAAATGGGATATGCATTTGAAATGGATGTCCGAGTTATGATATATATCATCAGCGATACGGAAATAGATCGAGTAATCTCTTTCTTTATCCAAAAAAAGGTATTTTTAGTTTGCATGGTCCAATCATTGATTCCAAAATTTTTACAATAAAATTAGGTAGGTCGCTTGTATCGTTCCCTATCCACAATTCTGCTATTTACTGAAATAATTTTACTGGAATATAGGAGTAGGGGAAATCCCCGTACGGATAGAAAGAGTGGAGTAAGTACGTCTTTAAATGCTTTGCTTATGTACAAAATAACAAATATTCGAGTTGGATCAGTCATTCATTGAATGATAAATCACTACAAGTGATGGCGATACACGATTTAAATAACGAAAGATCCAATATTTTAAAATTGTATCTAGAATGACTGGAAAAGTGGAAACAAGACCAGATATAATTTGCTCATTATGAGCAAATCCAAAATCTTTGTAGACATAGCCAATCATTAGTTCCCACCCATGGGGCGAATGGAATCCGATACATAAATCAGTTAATAAAAGAATAGAAAAAGCTTTTATTGTGTCACTTAAGTTATATAGGAATTCTTGAACCCAAGAGTTCAGAATAACAAGTTCTTCATTAGCTAGAATAGAATAACCACTTAAAATAATGAAACAGATTATATTTGTCGATAAGTGAAAAACCGTGTGGATATGCTCCTCATTGTGCATTTTGATCAATTGGATCGTTTCTTTATGGATTCCTAGACGAAGCGTTTGTAGATGTGTTTCCGGGTATTCTTTTATCATTTCGTCCAACAGGAAGAGTTCTTCTAACTCTATGAATTTTTCTAGAATACTCTTTTCTTGAATATCAGTCAAAAAGGTTTCGGATTGTCTAATATTCCACCAATTAGTAATCCAAGATTCGAGACTTTTATTAAATAATAGAGAGATCCACCAGGGCAAAAATACTATAGATGTAAGACATAGAAAAGGAAGAAATGATTTCTTTTTTGCCATTTTTGCACCTGTGAATTGGAATTGTTAATGAAAACACCTCATTCGTCGAATCTATGGGATCGAATATTTCTATCAACCATAAATAAGTTCTATTACAAGGAATTGAACCTATGAAGCTATTCCCTATTTTTTTTTGTGATTCAGTGGTTAGGCCTTGAATCTCGAAAGAATACAGAAATAGAATGAGAGCCCACTTTGTTTGAATTGGAATGAAGAAATAATAAAAAAATCTTGTTTCCATTCCAGATACTTCAATTGATCAAATTCGAAGTCTCTTTTGATGAATTTCTGAAAGAATCACTTCAATTCAAGTAATGAATATTAATTATTCAAATTTCAAACCAAAGGAACTTCCCTTTTCCTGTCTATCAAAGGAAGGTTTCAAAAAAAATTTCGCCGGCTACACTCACAGTCATAGTCCAGGAAAAATGGAGAGAGATTTATATTTATGAAGAATATTGTGTCAAAAATGAGCGGCAAAAAAAGACAGAAAAGTTATCCTTAGAAGAGATCCAATTCTTTGATCATTAATAAACACAAAAGAAAAGTCGATTGACAAAAGAAAGGAGAGATAATTTACAGGATATTATCCATCTGTATCTAACGTATCAATTCCTATTGAAAATAAAAAATTGAAAAAAAAAAAAAGAGAAATTCTTTATTCCAAAATCTTTTGCTATACGAGATGAATCTATTCTTTTGGTTTGTTACTTCTTTTTTACTGAATTGGATTGGATGGATTTCCATACACATAATAAAAAAAAATTGTGGACAAAAAAAGTTTCGTTTTATGGATGTTCTGTATACGTCTATTTTGGTTTGAATGAACGTTCTAAAAAAACTTTTGAGTTCTTGAATTTTTTCCTTGCCGAGGATAAAGAAGTTATTCTTCAGTTCATTTCAAAATACTTCAATTGGCACGCGCAAGAAATAGGCTAATTCAGAAGCTTTTTGCTCAATTTCTCGCGGAGTCAAATTCTCATCAGTACGCGTCAAAGGAATGGCCCCCTGCCCTTTGATTTCCATATAAAGGACACGACGAGCATAAATACCCTCTTTAACTTCTATTCGGATGGACTGAATATCTTTCATACGGAATCGTAGGAAGATGCGACGATTTTTTCCAGGAAATCCCCAACGAAAAATACAGACTATTCCTTCTTTTCTATCGAACCGATCATAACCACTACCTACATTCCACGAAATTGTGCACCACAAATAGGAACTAATAAAGAGACCTGCGATCCCGTAGAAAGACATCACGATCCCTTGTGAAAAAAAAATTATTTGCTGAGACGGAACTAAAGATATCAAATTCTTACCGAGATAACTCGAAGCTCCAACCAATACGAATCCTAATGAACCTAAAAAAAGGGTAAAGGCCCAGCAGAAATTACTTATTTTTCGAGACCCCACTATAAGTTCTATCCATATATGTTCTGATCGCCAACTCATACTAGATCCGGTTGCATTTTATTGGAATTGAGAAAAAAGTCCAAATGAATTTGACTTTCCTTTTTTTATTTGCGAAGTAACTCTCATCAACTAGCGCTATTCTGTTCTGATGTAACCCTTTAGGAGTAATTCATCTAATTGGTTAGGTCCAAAATAATAGAATCCCCCTTTTATGATCTCCTATAGATATCTACATACATAGAGATACGTTGACTTCCCATTCGGCTAGATTCCGATCTATTTCTAGCTATAAGTCATTTACTCATCTATTTACGCATACATAAGAGCTCCTTTATTTATTTTATGTTCATAGGAAGCTGCACGTTATACCATATTTTATTAAATAGATATTATCTAAGTCTTGAAAAAATTAGATATTATCTAAGTCTTGAAAAAATAGATGAGATTTGGACCCTAAAAAATCTTGTTTTTTTGAACATGAAGAGATAAAGAAGCCATTGCAATTGCCGGAAATACTAGGCCCACGAAAGGCACAAAAATAGAGGGTAAGTTTAAGTCGTTGAGAGTTGTCATAGAATGGGTACCTCGATTTAATATTTGTACCTGTTATAAAGATAACATTAGAATTCGTATCTAATTATACTAGATATATCTATAAGTATATCTAAGTGAGTATATATAATATACTAAGTGCAAGGAATGTATAATTTAATAAATAAATGCGACTTATTCGTCTTTCTACATGAAAGATATAAATATATGTATGATAATTCATTCTTGTCTTTTAATTTGAATTTCATTAATAAACTAAAGAATTTATTAAAAATTCCTGCAAGATTCGTTAGAAGTAAAGGGATTCTTGGGAGATAGAGTAGAAAGATACTCTATCTCTCTATTTGAATTTTCTATATTTGAATTCTATATACATAGGCAACGCAGCAAGAAGGATGAAATTCAGTTTATTTTCCTTTGCCTAATTTGAATTTATCAAGAAGAATCTTCTTTTTTTCTCTTGTTAATACAGGTTTACTAAATAGTAATCGGGAATATCGGTATAAAAAAAAGAATTATCCGTATGATTCTTTATACAATTTCAAATTCAATCTTATGTCACGAAAGAAAAA